ATATCAATCTATTATGCGCCTCTGCATCTAGCATTGGGTAGACCTCATACAATAACTGTCCTAGTTCTACCGTATCTTTTGTTTCATTTCTTCTGGAACAATCACAAAAATTTTGTGAATTATGGATCTACTACTAGAAATTCAATGCGTAATCTCAGCATTCAATGTGTATTCCTGAATAATTTCATTTCTCAATTATTCAACCATTTCCTTTTACCAAGTTCCACGTTAGCGAGATTAGTCAACATTTATATGTTTCGATGCAACAACAAAATTTTATTCTTAACAAGTAGTTTTGTTGGTTGGTTTATTGGTCACATTTTATTCATGAAATGGGTCGGATTGGCATTATTCTGGATACAGCAAAATAATTCTATTCGATCTAATAAGTATCTTGTGTCAGAATTGAGAAATTTTATGGCCCGAATCTTTAGTATTCTCTTCTTTCTAACCTGTGTCTACTTTTTAGGCAGAATGCCGTCGCCTATTGTCACTAAGAAATTCAAAGAGAAAGAAACATCAGAAACGGAAGAAGGCGATCTAGAAACAACTTCCGAAACGAAGGAGAATCTCGACAAAGTAAATGGAAAGGAAAAAACAAAGGATGAATTTTACTTTTATGAAGATTCTGATCTGGAGACCCATCAAGAGAATTGGGAATTGGGAAGACTGAAAGAAGAGAAAAAAATGAATATGAAGAGAAAGATTGAGATATGGATTGAAAACACTTTCGTCACTTTTTTTTTCGATTATAAACGATGGAATCGTCCATTACGATATATAAAAAATGATCAATTTGAAAATGCTTTACGGAATGAAATGTCACAATTTTTTTTTTTCACATGTAAAAGTGATGGGAAAGAAAGAATATCCTTTACATATCCATCTAGTTTATCAACTTTTTCGGAAATGTTAAAACGAAAAATTTTTTTGTACACCATAGAAAAACTATATGATAACCCTCCTTCTATTTCCAATTCTTGGATTTATACCAATGAGAAAAAAAAGTGCAATTTGAACAATGAATTAAGAAATCGAATTCAAATTCTAGAAAAAAATGAGGGATCTCCTAGTCTGGACATGATTGAAAAAAGAACAATATTATGCGATGATCAAAATAAAAAAAAATGTTTTCCAAGAGTATATGATCCTTTTTTCAACGGACCCTATCGAGGAATAAGAAAAAAATTAGATTCATGTGTAATTAACAATCCTTATACAGATATAGAAGATTTAGTCAATTTTTTTTTGATAAATAAGATGCATGATCTACTTCTTCATAATTTATTTCAACTATACCGTGAATCTTTTTTGAGTTCTATAGAAGAAAAAGAAATTGATTTAGAAAATCAAGCAAAATCTTTACAATTTGTATTTGATATAATTACAACGCATGCAAAAGATGAAAAAAGAAGGAAAAATGAATCTATTAGAATAGAAGAAGTAAGTAAAAAACCTTCTCGATGGTCATACAAATTAACTGAGGATTTAGAAGAAGAATTGGTAGAAGAAGATCATGATATTTATTCAAGAAGAGCCAAAAGTGTGGTAATTTCTAGCGATAATGATCAGAACACAAATTCTATTTCTAGTTCTAGTATGAATAATACAAGTCAAAATGATTATCAAACCGAAGAGGTGGCTTTGATACGTTACTCTCAACAATCAGATTTTCGCCGCAATCTAATTAAAGGATCCATGCGTGCTCAAAGACGTAAAACAGGGATTTGGAAACTCTTCCAAGTAAATGCACATTCCCCCCTTTTTTTGGATCGACTAGACAGAACATTTTTTTTTTTCTTTTTCGATATTAATGAAACAAAGAATTTTGTTTTGAGAAGTTGGATGGGGAAAGAACAAGAATCAGAATTGAAAATTCAAAATTTGGAAAATGAATATATAAAAGAAGAAAAGGAAAAAGATCAAAATGAACAGATAGAAAGATCAGAAGTTTGGGATAATCTTATATATACTCAAATAATCAGAAGTTTTATGTTACTAATCCACTCTTTTATTAGAAAATACATTCTATTGCCTTCGTTAATAATAGCTAAAAATAGTTTTCGTATGTTATTATTACAACCCCCCGAGTGGTCCGAGGATTTTAAGAAATGGAATAGAGAAATACATGTTAAATGTACCTATAATGGCGTTCAATTATCAGAAACAGAATTTCCCCAAGATTGGTTAACAGATGGTATTCAGATAAAGATTATATATCCTTTCTGTTTAAAACCTTGGCAAAAATCTAAGGCACAATCTCCTCATCATAGGGATAAAATAAAAAAAAAAGAGAAAAAAAAAAATTTTTGTTTTTTAACAGTATGGGGAATGGAAGCGGAACTTCCCTTTGGTTCTCCCCGAAAACGACCTTTTTTTTTTGAACCTATTTTTAAAGAACTTAAAAAAATAAATAGAAAGTGGAAAAATAAATTTTTTCAATTTTTAAAGAAAAAAAAATTCATTATCAAAATAGTTAAAGTTATAAAACTTATAAAGAAAAAATTAAAGAAAGTATTATTATTTGAATTTAAGAAAGAGAAAGAATATAAACCAAAAAAATATTTACAAAAAAATTATGATAATCTTCGCGAATCGTCTGTTCTAATTGGGCCAATCCATTGGTTAAGTTATTCACCAATAGAAAGAAGAATGAAAGATCTTTCTAATAATACAATCAAAATTAGGAATCAAATTGAACAAACCACAAAATACAAGAAAAAAAAAGAGATAATTATAATTTATAATAATAAAAGATTGGCATCACAGAAAAGTATTTGGAAAATAGTAAAAAGGCAAACTATTCGATTAATGCGTAAATCACACTACTTTAGTCAATCTTTTATAGAAAAAATATACATAGATATTTTGCAATGTTTCATTACCTTTTTTAAGATCAAAGCACAACTTTTCTTGGAATCAGCAAAAAATATTTTTACTAAATTCATTTACAACAATAAAAGAAATCAAGAACAAAAAGCAATTGATGAAAAAGATAAAAAGACAATGAATTTGATTTTGACTATAAAAAAAATGTTTTCAAATACTGAGAATAAGAACGAAAATTACAAGATTTTTTGGAATAGATCTTCCCTGTCCCAAGCATATGTATTTTACAAATTATCACAAACCGGATTGCTTCACCAATTCTTTAATAAATATTACTTAAGATCTGTACTTCAATATAAAGGGAACTCCCCCTTTTTTAAAGAAAAATTCAAAGATTATTGTATAATACACGGAATCTTTCATTTCAAATCAAGAAATAATAAAATTGATACGTATGTAATGAACGAATGGAAAAATTGGTTAAAAGGTCATTATCAATATGATTTATCAAAAAAAAAAATGTCTCGATTAGTGCCTAAAGAATGGCGAAATAGAATTAATCAACATCGTATGATTCAAAACAAGGAATCAATCCAATTGGATTTAAATAAAAAATACCAAGCAACGAATTCATTTATAAGTCAAAAGGAAAAATGGAAAAAACATTACAGATATGATCTTCTATCATATAAATACATACACCTCCCTAATTTATACATTTCTGAATCAACATTAGAAAGAAACGTGAACCAAAAAATTCCGTATCATTTCAATACATTGAAACCTGAATCATTTTATGTATTGATAAGTATACCTAGTACTGACTATTTAGATAAAGAATATCTTATTGATAGAAATACAAGTTTGGATAGAAAATATTTTGATTGTAGAATTCTTCATCTTTGTTTTCAAAAAAATATTGAGATCTGGACCAATGAACATATTGGTATCAAGATTCAGAAAAAGACTAAGACTCAAGTGAATAATTTTAAAAAAATGGAGAAAAAAGATTCTTTTTCTACTATAATTCACCAAGACATCAAAACATGCAATCAAAAACAAAACTTTTTTGATCTCATGGGAATGAATAAAGAAAGGTTCTATGATACTGCATTAAATCATGATACTAGATCCAATCTAGAACCTTGGTTTTTCCCAGAATTTGTACTACTTATTGATGTATATAAAATTCAACCTTGGATCATTCCAATAAAATCACTCTTTTTTCATTTCTATAAAAATGAAAAAAGGAAAAGCATCAACATAAATCCAAATAAATATTTTCATAAAGAACAGGAAGAAGACGAACAACAAAGTCAAGGAAATTTTCTATTAAATATACTAAAACAAAAGGATAAAAAGGTTGTTGAAGAAGATTACGGAAGATTCGAAATGAAAAAGGGTCTAAAAAAAAAACAATCTACTAGCAAGGATGAAATGGAACTAAATTATTTTTTGAAAAAATATTTACTTTATCAATTAAAATGGGCCAATTTATTGAATAAGAAAATAATAAAAAATATTAGGGTATACTGTCTCCTACTTAGGATAATAAACCTAAAGGAAATTGCTATATCTTCGATTCGAAGAAGTGAAATAAATTTAGATGAAATGCTGATTCAAAAGGACCTAGCTTTTACAGAATTGACAAGAAGGGGAATATTTCTTATTGAACCAATTTTTCTATCTATAAGAAGGGACGGAAAATCTATTATATATCAAACTATAGATATTTTCTTGGTCAATAATAAAAAGTACCAAACGAATAAGAAATACAAAAAAAAAGAATATATTGAGAAAGGGAAGTTTAATAAATCTATTACAGAAAAAAACAACATATTTTTAAGTGAAAACAATAATCATTATGATTTCCTTCTTCCTGAAAATATTCTATCTCCTATACGTCGGAGAGAATTTCGAATTCGAATTTGTTTCAATTCCAAAAATAGGAATGTTGTCGATAAAAATATAAGATTTTGCAATGAAAAGAAAATAAGAAACTGCGGGCAATTTTTGAATAAGGATAAAGATTTTTATACAGATGTAAAAATTTTTACGAAATTCAAATTGTTCCTTTGGCCCAATTATCGATTAGAAGATTTAGCTTGTATGAATCGTTATTGGTTTGATACCAATAACAGTAGTTGTTTCAGTATGTTAAGAATACATATGTATTCACAATCTCAAATAAATTCAATTAAAATGAAAATGAAAAAATTAATAATGGATTTCCTACATATCATATAAGATATTTGGTAGATGAAAGACAAAAAATATATATTCTTACTAGAAGAATGAAATCCCTTTAAATAAAAAAAAAAATGGAAATTGTTATTTTTCATAAAGACATATTTATCAGGTCTTTTAATCCAATATAGAAAAGATAAACAAAAAACAAAGCAATATGAATAAAATAAATCTAATTATTTTTCTTGATCGGTAAAACTTACAGAAAAGAAAGATAGAAATCCTCATTTATGGTCAAAAATTCATTCATTTCAGTAATTACAGAAGAAAGAAAAGAAGAAAATAGCGGGTCTGTTGAATTCCAAGTATTTCATTTTACCAGTAAAATACGGAGACTTACGTTACATTTAGAATTGCACAAAAAAGATTTTTTATCCCAAAGGGGTCTACGAAAAATTCTGGGAAAACGTCAACGATTATTGACTTATTTGTCAAAGAAAAATAAAGTGCGTTATAAGAAATTAATTGATCAGTTAAATATTCGGGAATTGAAAACTCGTTGATTTTATTATTATTATCCTGTTTTTTTTTTATTAGTGAAATTATTATTTCATTTTAATAAATTTATAAAATAAAGAAACAAAAATTAAGTAAAAAAAAAAAAAATAACTATATCGGCTACAATAAAAAATGTTCGAATAATTATTATTGGTTCTCACCACCCGTCAATGCATAGTGTTCTTCGGCAGACCATTACTCTGAATGGTTAGGCTATTTACACAAAGGGATGGAAAAAAGCGGAGAAACAAACAATTATACAATATTTGCCTTATGTAATACGTTGGAATTATTTAGCTACTATGTTAACAGAAACAATAAAAGTAAATGTACCAGAACGATTAGAAAGTGTTCAAGTACTTAAAAGGGCCAGTTCTATCAGAGTGATTAAGTATCCCAGATACTCAGGGTACGAAATTTTTCGGATTACAAGATAAAATAAGATTATAGAACAGGACTTACTAAATAACGTTGAACAAATTGGGATTCATTTATCCACAGATTTTTATCTTCTTTTGAACTGATTTCTATAATTCTTTATAGTTTCCCTAATAGGTGCAATTGCTATGGCTAGTTAATAATCTAATAAGAACTTCCATTTTTAGAATTCAACAAATGAAAAATGATTCAATCTACTGTGACTATGTTCTTTTGTTCTGTAATTCTTCTATTCTAGTAAACTGAATTGGTTTAATTTTTGTTCATTTTGAAGTGAATCGAGATTGATGAAGAATTTGTCAATAATGTTAGAGCATGTACTTTTCTAAGTATTTCTTTATTTTCTCTCGGTATCTATGGACTGATCACAAGACGAAGCACGGTTAGAGCACTTATGTGTCTTGAGCTTATACTGAATTCGGTGAATATAAATCTTGTCGGATTTTTTGATAGTTGGCAATTCAAAGGAGAAATTTTCTGGATATTTGTTGTAGCCGTTGCGGCTGCTAAAGCAGCTATTCGGCTAGCTATTATTTCCTCGATTCATTGTAACAGAAAATCAACTCGTATAATTCAATTGAATTTGCTGAAGAATTAGTCATAATTCTTCTATTTTCACATAGAAATAATCTAAATAGATAAAAATGACGATCTTTTTATTAATATAAAAATTTTATAAAATGAACATGAATTAAATTCCTATGTACAACTGATATTCCATGTTATTGAAAAAAAGATTAAAGTATCTTGGGTCTTTCTCAGAAACAGATTGGAAAATCTATGGATTCTTAAAATTTTCATAAATCATTGATTCATCTGGTGTCTACAACAGAAAATAGATAATTTCTATGACTTTAGAATTTTACCAGATTGAAAATTTTTGTATTCAAAAATCGAATTTATAGATCTAATGTCACATTCAGTAAAAATTTATGATACATGCATAGGGTGTACCCAATGTGTTCGAGCTTGCCCCACAGATGTATTGGAAATGATACCTTGGGATGGATGTAAAGCTAAGCAAATTGCTTCTGCGCCAAGAACCGAAGATTGTGTAGGTTGTAAGAGATGTGAATCCGCTTGTCCGACGGATTTTTTAAGTGTCCGTGTTTATTTATGGCATGAAACAACTCGCAGCATGGGTCTTTCTTATTGATATGTGACAAAAAATTCCACTTGAATCATTTGATTCCTATTTACCGATGAAAGCCCGTACTCGAGAAAAGAGAATATATTCTTCTTATCCCGAGCACGGGGTTTCTCTAGTCAAAATTTATCTTGTCTTTATCACGAGTGATTTTCCTTGGTTAACAATACTTCTTGTTTTGCCCATATTTGCAGGTTCTTCAATTATTTTTTCCTCATAGGGGAAATAAGGGTGTAATAAGGGTGTATTAAGTGGTATACTTAATATGTATTTATCCTAGAGTTCCTTTTAATGACCTATGTATTTTTTTAGCATTTCCAATTGGAGGATCCATTAACCCAATAGAAGAAGGATTCTTAATTGAGGAATCTTTCGACTTTCCATAGGATCCATTTACTGACAGGGTTTATCACTATTTTGGCTACTTTAGCAGCTTGGCGAGTTACTTAAAATCTGCGATTTTTATATTTATTGATGTTAGCAATGTATAATGGTCAAACAGGATCATTTTCCTCTCGAGACCTTTTACTTTTTTTTTCATTATGTTGGGAGAAAAAAACATTTGTATTTGGCTACAAAGTTTCTTTTGTGCATTGCAGGAGGTTCCTTTTTTTTCTTAATAAGAGTTCTAGGTATGGATTTCTATGGTTTCAATGAACCAATATTAGATTTTGAAATATTAGCTAATCAATCATATCCCACAGCTTTGGAAATAATATTTCATTTTGGTTTTCTTATTGCTTATGCTGTCAAATCCCCGATGATACCCACGGAGAAGCACATTACAGTACATGTATGCTTTTAGCTGAAATCTTATTAAAGATTGGAGCATATGCATTAATTCGGATAAATATAGAATTATTAGTTCGCGCTCATTTTCAAATCTCTCCCTGGTTAGTGATAGTAAGAATCCTACAAATCATTTATGCAGCTTCAACCTCTCTTGGTCAACGCAATTTAAAAAAGCGTATTGCCCTCACACGGGGTTCCTAATTTTAGGGATTGGTTCTATAACTAAGCATGGGACTCAATGAATTTATTAATGCTGCACTTTTTTTCTTAGGAGGAACTTTTTGTGATAGAATACGTTTTGTTTATCTCGAAGAGATAGGCGGGATATCTAGATTTCTTATCTATGTTATGCCAGATTTTCTATGGATAAATGAGATACATTATAGAGTTTTTGAGAACCATTTGAATATTTTCTTCATTCAAACGGTTTTCAAAAACTCCCACAAATTGTGTATCAGACGATGTTTTTATGTATTCGTCATTTAGATATTAATTGGAATGAACCATAACTATGGAACCCGATTCCTAATAGATTGATCCCAAAATAGCATATCCAAATTAGGATAAATCCTAGAGAAGCCACAAATGCCGAATTCGCGCATTGGTCTTTAAATTTTGGATTTGTTCTAGTATGTAAATAAATTGCAAATATGGTCCAAGTAATAAATGCCCAAGTTTCTTTAGGGTCCCAATTCCAATAAGAACCCCATGCTTCATTAGCCCATACTGCTCCAGAAAGAATGCCTATGGTTAAAAAGGTAAACCCTAAACTAATCACACGATAACTCCAATAATCCAAACGTTGAATTAATTGATATTTATAAAAATTTGTAAATGAGAGAAAAAAAGTATTTTGAAATATACTTATTTTTTCGTTCAAATCTTCCATCTCACTAAAGAGAAAGGACTTCCTTAAACTGAAAAAATAGTTCTTTTTCAAAAAAAAATCAATGTTTTTTTGAAATATAATCACTATAAGTGCAACTGATAATAACGATCCACATAAAAGAGCTGCATAGCTCAAGAGCATCATACTGACATGCATCATTAACCACTGAGATTGTAGAGCAGGTACTAATATTGCGGGTGGATGTATTTCAGTTGAAAGACCTGACGTGGCGAAACCTTGGGTAAAAATGGCACTTGGTGCAGTTATTGCGCTGAAATCATTTTTATAATTCCCAAAATATGGAATCATATGAATAATAGAGAAACTCCAAGAAAGGAAGATTAATGATTCGTATAAATTACTTAAGGGAAAATGTCCCGAAGAAATCCAACGAATAACTAAAAACCCTGTGATAGATAAAAAAGTAGCTATCATCCCTTTTTCTGACGAATTACGTAATCCATCAATTTCGTAGACTAATAAGTTCATTAAATGAATCATAATCACAATTGAGATGATTGAAAAGGAAATATGAGTGAAGATATGTTCTAAAGTCACAAATATCATAAACATAAAAAGAGTTCCTATTAAATAATAAAGAATTAAAATCGGGGATTAAATATATTCTATGAAATCTATTGTATTATTCTATAATGCCACCACTCGGACTCGAACCGAGATGCTCTAGCACTGCTTCCTAAGAGCAGCGTGTCTACCAATTTCACCATGGTGGCTTACTTGAAAGAATAGTATAAAATTTTTGGAGATTCAATAGAGTTTCGATTAGGAAACAATAAAGAAGGATGCATTTTCATTCATATGGAAATGTTCAATAAGAATTATATGAAATTAGTATCTTAATAAGTTCAGCTTTCAAAATCAACTTTTCCATAGTAAAAACCTAGTTTTCCTTAACCTCAAACAATAATAACTCCATAGTTTCGTTCGCAGTTAAGTAGAAAATATAGAAGTTCATTCAAATGAAATAATTCCTATTTAGAAAATCGTATAATCTATTAGGAATAAATTTTCTAATAGTATAAATTATTATATTCTTTTTTTATTATATTTAGAATATATTTAAGAATATAGAATAAGATAGTATTTTATTCCTATTTGTATGTTCTTATATCATAGAGAAAAATTTATGGAATAAGTAT